AATTAAACGTTTCACAATTTGTGAACTGGATTTATTGTCATGACCTAAATTTTCCATGGGTTCATAAAGAACCGACCCACTTAAAGCATGATCATGAGCAAGTGCGTAGATATATTCTTGAAATAGAAACGGATATAGGAAGTATTGTTGCCGAAATCCATCTATTTCTAAATATCCTTGTAATTCCTCCATTTGAAATTACACTTGAACCAAATGGGGTATTTCTTGAGCTATCAAATAATACATAGTGCGATACGGTCAGAACAAGGTATGGTATATAGTAAGAAAAAAATGGATACCCTGGACACAGGAAAGACAATCAACGGATCCTATCTTTTTCCATCCAATTTGTTTGTCTTCGTTATAGTTCGAAGAGATGGTTAGAAATCCTTTATTTTTGCAACCCGATCACTCTTTTGACTTTGGAATAATTCATTTTATCAGTATACCGTTTCTTCTACACATTCGTCTCCACTACATAGAATAGTTAGGATTCATGAAAAAAAAAGGAATTGATGATCCACTCACAAGAGAACCCTTTCCCCCATTGGGCACTAATATAATTTTAACGTCTAATTAGATCGGGTAATCATTCGAATTAAGAACAAACAGAAGCTCGTTGCTTTTTATTTCCCTATAATTGGAACCATGCCATAGGGCTCTATCCATTTATTCACTCGACCCAACTGTGAATTGATTTGACTCCGTTCCAAGAATCAAAACGATATTTTGTACCGATCCGGTAAGGATGAAGTATTCTAAGAGTTCTCCATTGATACGACATGCTGTTTTTTCCATTCATTCCCTTTCAGGATCAGTCGTGGTCTTACAAACTCTACCAATAGTATGGACGAATCCGTTGCTTCATCCAAATGTGTAAAAGATCATAGCCGCACTTAAAAGCCGAGTACTCTACCGTTGAGTTAGCAACCCGTATAAATATAATATGGTGTGTAGATACAATCGGAATAATAATAATAAAATATATAATAAAGAGATTGGATTGCCCGATCCCGTCAAAACATTAAAACAACAAATCCAAAAGAAAGATTTGATGATCAATTGTGAACATAAAAATGAACAGAGGATCCGATTAAAATACAAAAGATTCTGGGATAAATAGAGAGAAAACCTAAATCGATGTAAAAATTTATAGACCGCCCATACCCTATTTTTATTTTCATTATATTAACTAAGATACTTTTTGTGTCACGGCGAGAATCTGACGAACCCAGCATTTGAATGAAATAAAGAAACAAACTTATGGGATGTAGATAAATAGATCTATTTATCCACGATCGAATTATATTTGTTCGATACACCATTGTCAATATGAATTGAATGTTGAGAAAACAAATTCAATAACAATAAAGAAAATAAGGACTTGTGTTGGAGTGGCACTACATATACATAGATAAGAAATGAAAGTATGAATGAGGGAATAAATAAGGAAAAAGTAGGAAAAAACCTCGGGTTTATTCAATAGAGGTACAATAGGCAAGATTGACCCTTTGTTTGTTGGTGGAGTCCCAACGAAAACCATCCGATTAATGGTAATCCCATCATTACCCAGTTATTTCATCTATTCACTCCATTTTTTTCTATCTGTCTCATATCAATAGAAGATTTTTTTTTATCTTCTATGATATGGGATCATGTGGGAGCAACAATGAATAGAGCAAAAAAAGGAATGGCGGAGAAACAATTAGACAAAGCTAGATACTGGGCACCCCTCCCCCCCTTTTTTTTTATTTCATTTGATTAATTCGAAGTTCCTTAAACACCTCCGCCTTCTTTGAAATATCATGAACGGTTCCTGTAGGTTGAGCGCCCTTTTCAAGGAAATATAGAATAGCAGGAACATTTGAATAAGTTTGGTTCTTTATTGGATCGTAAAAACCCACTTTACGAAGATCTCTTCCCTCTCTTCGGGATCGAATATCAATTGCAACGATTCGGTAGATGACTCATTGGGATAGACATAAATGAACAACCCCCCCCCCCTAGAAACGTATAAGAGGTTTTCTCCTCGTACGGCTCGAAAAAGAATGAATTTATGTATTATAGTGGCAAATGGGTCCACAAAATCATCAATTAGACTACGATTTGAGTCGTTTTTTTTTGTTCTTCCTTCCTGAAAAAAAAATCTCATTCGTATTCATAACTCAAGTTGGGTAATTCTCAAAGAGCTCGAAGGGAAATCCTTAGACATTTATTGAGCCGTCTCTAACCTCTTTTGTTTGTCTCGCCTAGAATCTATTTTTTTCTTCCCCATTCTAGTTGTTGAGACAATGAAAAACGGTCTTTCCTTGTTCCGGCATCCCTTATTTTATCTTTGCTTTGAATCATTGGGTTTAGACACTACTTCGGGGATCCTTAATTGTTTCAAAACGGCAGCAACATACCTTTTGTTATTTCGTTCTATAGAAATGATGGATTCCCCTGTGATACACTTTTGATCGAAATAGTTTTATCAATTCCGACTCGTTTTACTTTTTTTTTGACTTATTCGAACTTGATCCTTTCGATTTCTATACCGAAGATATACTTACGAAGTTGTTCCAACTTATTGATTGGCATTAACCCTAGATCCTTCCCTCTGCTAAATGAATCAATTCTTTATGCTCGAGCTCCATCATGTACTATTTATTTTATTACAATCCAAAAATTGGGGTCCTAGTGGAATAGGACAAAAATTATGTCGAGCCAAGAGCATCTTCATTGATATATAAAATGGTGGGTGCAAGAATCCACAGCCGATAATGTCCTTCAAGTCGCACGTTGCTTTCTACCACATCGTTTCAAACGAAGTTTTACCATAACATTCCTCTAATTTGGGACCGGTATGGAATTGATTCAATATGGAATCATGAATAGTCATTGGCTCAATCGGTATATTATATTAAGTAGTCCATACTTTATTTTCATATATGGATGGATAGTTGGGAGTCTCAGCAAGAATCTAATTTAACCCCATATTTTATTAGATGAATGAAACACATTAAAAAAAAAAATTATTTTTAAATTAAAGTGAATTTGAATTAATGTATGAATCTCCCCCCCCCCCCCAATCGATCGCTGCATTGATTTCCAATTATTCATTGGAGCCAAAAAAAAAAAATAAAAGAAATTAGGTCCAAAGAAAATAATCTGTTCCATATTGAATTTTCTTGTTTGTTAATAAGATCCGAATGACAAGGGTCTTGAAATTGATACCGCGGATTAACTCATATCTACACGAATTCTATGGGGATCATAAATCATACCCAAAGTCAATTAAAAAGATCTTCTCTTCTTATGGGATGCTATTCTATCTTGTCTAAGTACAAAGCCAAATTGTTCCATATCAATTCGTCGTTACTATTTTGATTTTGTCCCACCCCAATCTCAGGAACTTTAATCCCAGCAATCGAATTAATACCAAGAACACCCTCCTGTTTAGAATTCAGGATCCACACACATAGAATTAGTCATTTTGTCTACCCTATATTTATTTACTTTAGGCAAAATAGAAACCTCTCTTTTCTTTCGCATTTCGATTCAGAATGCATCATGTGAGAATCAAAATATCAATATCATAGATATGGGGCATAAAGTTTCTCCAAATGACTAACTAACCTTCAATATGAATATGAGCGGGGAGCGAGCATACGCTGAATGGCCCACCCAATTTTTTTTTTTGAATTTCACTTTGATCTTTGTTCCCATCCTACCTATATCAAAAAAGATATTTATTTCCATCCACGTCTCATCGATACTCGATCCGTTTGTGAGTTGTGAGAAACAAAATGGAAAGGGAAAGTATGATTCATAGAAGAATCATTAGAAATCACAAAGAAAGATTAGATCACATTGTATCCAACATTACACTCTTAAACAGAAGATTGTTAAGTTAAAAAGAAGAATCTTTGTTCTGATAGAATCGGTCTGGTCTGGGACGGAAGGATTCGAACCTCCGAGTAACGGGACCAAAACCCGTTGCCTTACCGCTTGGCCACGCCCCATTTTCATTTTGATTCTACACCAATAAACACTACTATTGGTATTGGTTGTTCGTCAATTCCAGCCCCAATATCTATATCTATGGAATAGGTTCTTGCTAGGATTCTACACATCTAGATGTAGAATCAAAATGAATTCATTGATCATTACAATTGATCATTACATATAATTCAATTAAGATATTGTATGTAAGGTATGATTCCTTCTATTCTCATTTGGGAATTGAAGGATTTTTGATTGGGGGAGTTCAAAGAAAAAGAAAGATTTTGCAGCCTACCTTCCCTTCTTTCTTCATTTTTCCCCTTATATCAATAACCCAATAATAATGAAATTATCTCCAAGAACAAAATGTTTGTTATGCTTAATATCTTTAGTTTGATCTGTCTTAATTCTGCTCTTCATTCGAGTAGCTTTTTCTTCGCCAAATTGCCCGAAGCTTACGCCTTTTTCAATCCAATCGTAGATGTTATGCCAGTCATACCTGTGCTCTTTTTTCTCTTAGCCCTTGTTTGGCAAGCTGCTGTAAGTTTTCGATGAGATCTTTAATACTGTCTTAGAAACATTCATGATTTATTCGATAAAAAAAGCTATTCTAACAATTGATAAGATCAGATAATGACAAACATGCAAATTTTTTTGGATAGCCGAGATGAATCGGAATCACCTCATTTCTTCATTCTGACCTTCTGTGGGTCAAAGACCCTATGTAAGGTTCCCACAATACCTAATTGTGGGTATGAGAGATAACGTTGTTAACGAAACAATACAATCAGAATCTTATTACAAATGAATTCCTTTCTTTGTTTTCTAGAAACCGCTTCATTTCTTTTCTTGGTGTCAAAACGGAATGTGTGGTACAAAAATGGAGAATCTATTCCCCTATTTCCCCCAAAAAATTATCTTGGAGATTGTGTAATGCTTACTCTCAAACTCTTCGTTTACACAGTAGTGATATTCTTTGTTTCTCTCTTCATCTTCGGGTTCCTATCTAATGATCCAGGACGTAATCCTGGACGCGATGAATAAAAAAATCATAGGTTTTTCTTTGCTTGATTTCTGAATTTTCTTAAGATTTTCTTTCCCTATTCCATACATTTAACTATGAGAAAAATGGGTTCGAGAGTTTTTCGAATTCGAACGGGAAATCTCAAGTGATCAGAAGGAACGGAGAGAGGGGGATTCGAACCCTCGGTACAAATAACTCGTACAACGGATTAGCAATCCGACGCTTTAGTCCACTCAGCCATCTCTCCCAATTCCAATTAAAAAAGGAGAATTCATATGTGACGCGTGAAGTAAAGATTGAGAAAAGTCTTTCGTTATCTTTCTTTATTCTATAGATATAGACGCATTTTTTCAATCACCACTTCCATTTAGATAAAGATAACGAAACAGATATCTCCAATAGAAAGAAAAGCTCTTTGATTTCATCCGAAAAGTTCTTTTTTTATTCCCCCGGCCTGGCCAGTACCTAGCCAGGCCATTCCTTGTTCCAATGAATCATAGATCAAATGATTTATTTGATTTGAAATCAAAAATACTTGTTATTGAAGCAGCAACAAGGCTATTTCCATTCCTATGATAGGGGTGTGGTGTCATTTCTTACTATTCGTTGTTTTTCCTTTGATCGATTTACTTACTGCAATAAAAAACATACCTTTTCTAGTATAATAGAACTCATATATTTCTTCAAAGGACAAGCTTTGTTTGAACACTTGAGTTCACAAACCAAACGAATACTATGATTTTTCACTCGATCCAATCGACCCGAATTCATAAGATTTGGCAGTTGAATGAATAAGAAAAGGAGTAGAGAAGGAGCTCTGGATTCTTGTACAACTCATTTTGATGTTCCAACTTCAATGACTCTTTTGGGCCGGTACTCTCAGTAATGACTCCCCGATAAAAGATCTAACTTGTTATTTAAATGAACCTTCTTCTCCTATTTCATCAAGTCTCCCCGTCAGAACACAACATGTCAACACTCTCATTTTCATGATTCTGATCCTATCTTGATTACGTTTCACTCCCTTGTTCGACAAACGGTCCATTCGTATACAATAATCATATTGTAGCGGGTATAGTTTAGTGGTAAAAGCGCGATTCGTTCTATTAACAAGTGAAATAGATAAGGGGTCTTTCGGTTTGATTCCTATTCTGATCCAAAACTTTATTTCTTAAAGGGGTTTAATCCCTTACCTCTCAGTGCTACATTTGAGGAAAAATATACATTATCGTGATTTGTATCCAAAAGTCAAGTCAATCAATTAGAAATTGAATAACAAAATTGGATTATGGAATTGCGAAGCATAATTTTTTTTTTTTAAGTTGGATCAACCCTTCCAACTGAATGAGTATAAGTAAAGGATCCATGGATGAAGGAAGATCCAAAAGTCTATTTCTAATCGTAACTAGATCTTCAATTTGTTTTTTGTAAAGGGGGAGATTGAAGCCAAATAGCTATTAAACGATGACTTTGGTTTACTAGAGCCATCGACATATTGTTTCAGCTCGGTGGAAATAAAATTCTTTTCTTCAGGATTCTCCCAACCAGAAATAAGGAACGAAGTAACTAGAAAGATTTGTAAGAATTCCCTCTTTCTAAAGGGATCATCTAGAAAGCAAGTCGTTTTGGATGCATTCAGACAGACAGAAAGGCTGACATAGATGTTATGGGCCAAATTTTTTTCTTTGAATTCAGATTTTCTATGACTCCCTTTTCCCATACATCGTAAATGTTTTCTTTTTTTTTGTAGTTTCGTTTACGTCTTAGATCTAGGAATCTATCCATCTTCCATAAAGGAGCCGAATGAAACCCAAATTTCATGTTCGGTTTTGAATTAGAGACGTTTAAAATGAGAAATCGACGTCTACTATAACCCCTAGCCTTCCAAGCTAACGATGCGGGTTCGATTCCCGCTACCCGCTTCATATTAATTATTATGATACACGCATCATTGATTCGGGTATGTCCCTAAAATCTTTCTTTCACATACAATCCGATTCTTTTATCCGAAAGGAGATAGGAAAGTCAGAATGTGGTGAAAAAAAAATAGGAACGAAAAGCGTCCATTGTCTAACGGATAGGACAGAGGTCTTCTAAACCTTTGGTATAGGTTCAAATCCTATTGGACGCAATTTATTTCCATCTATTTTTGTAGATTTCTATGCCAAGAAACATATTTTGAATGATTCGAATCGGAGACATTTCTCAACGATTCGTCTTGCACTAAGGGTGATCAATTTCTTTATTTTTGTTCCTGAAGTAGAAACAGTTCTATCTGTTCCGGAATAGCTTCCTTCAAAAGGGCTTCCGCTTCCTCGGTAAATGTCTTGGTGGAAGATATGATTTCTTGGAACTGAGGTTTATTTGTTTTTAAGTAGGTACGTAACTGAACGAGAAATTTCTTTACCTGTCCAATTTCTAACGGATCAAGATACCCATTCGCTCCAGTATAAATAGTCACTATCTGTTCTTCCACCGTGAGAGGGGTTGAT